AAATAAGGAAAAGGGATACTTTATAACAAAGTTTTCGTGTTGTTAATTTCTACGCGTAGTGCCTCCTTCCTCTATGCCGCCCATGGGTACTAGTGGAGTAGGGTTAACTTGCAATATATAAACATAACCCATAGCCATAGGTGTAACCTTTCGCTCAATGCTAGAATTGACAATTGAAGCATCCGAGGCTGCATTAATTGGGGGTACACAACAGAAGGAATTGCTTTTTTTTAGAAACTTCACCTTCAACAAGCGTAGAGGTTTTTCAAATCTTTCTATCCTGATTAATGTGTCTTTCTCCTAAGACTTGAAAAAAAAATCAAATCACACCATCTCTGTAATAGGTAAATGCCCTTTTTTCTTCTGAAGTTGTCGGAATTATTCGTAATAAAATATTGGCTATAATTGAAAAAGTCTGATCAATAAAATTTCCAGTTGTCCGAGATCTAGGCATAAGTAGCAAGCCTTTAATTAGAATTTCTTTTAATTATCTCTCGTGAGAAAACAATCCCACAAAAAAAGTAATTGTACCATACGAAATAACGTAAAAACCGACTTAACCCATAAAAAAAAGATAAATCGATTGTTCGAGTCGTTCCAACCCCTTGATTTAAGCCCAGAAAAAGAGAAAAAGATGGGAACCCTAATAAATTTTTTTATTTTTATAGTTTGAATTGATTCTACGTATCATCCCTATCCAACATCTAAATCTAATATGAATCGCAAGCCATTCACTCGATTTCTGGGCCATACTCATTATGTAGGAGAGATGGCCGAGTGGTTGAAGGCGTAGCATTGGAACTGCTATGTAGGCTTTTGTTTACCGAGGGTTCGAATCCCTCTCTTTCCGTACGTACCTTTTATCAATCAATGTTACTGACCACAATATATCACATGGATCCTTTTATTTCACTAGTTCGACCTTTCTTTGATATGATATGGATATTTTTTATTTCTAATTTCTGCGGTCCAGAAAATACTAGTAAAGCATAGACATGGAATGAACCCTATCATTCTAGGATATAGCAATAGGGAGAAAAATCCCCAGATCGTTGGGCCTCTTTAACGTGGGCGACAGGACAGGGGGCAAAGTTGTCCGAACTCTTGTTCTGTTAATTAGGTTTAAGTCTGACGAGAATAATATTCTACGACTAGCAATTCATTTATTTTCAAGTCAACCCATTTATTATCTATTATTTGATTGATCATTCCTTTATATTGGAATGGGTTAAGAGTCAAATGTTTTGGCAATTCCTCCTGGGGGAATGAATCAAGATAATTTTGAATCATAGCTCTAGATTTTTTTTCATCCTTCGCTGTAATAATATCTCGGGGTTTGCAGCGATAACTTGGTATATCTACTATACGACCATTAACTAAAATATGTCTATGGTTCACTAATTGGCGGGCTCGGGGAATAGTTGACGCCATACCTAATCGAAAAAGGATGTTATCCAAACGCATTTCAAGTAATTGTAGTAAAACCTGGCCTGTTGATCCTTTGGCTTTGGCGGCGATACGGACGTATGTAAGCAATTGTCGTTCGGTAATACCATAATGAAAACGCAATTTTTGTTTTTCTTCTAAACGAATACGATATTGAGATTTTTTACCGGAGCGCGATTGGTTTCTAAGATCGCTCCCGGCTTTAGGCCTTTTACTAGTTAGTCCTGGTAAAGCCCCCAGACGGCGTATTTTTTTGAAACGAGGCCCGCGGTAACGTGACATAAAGACTCCTTATTTTATTGAAATTTCATAAACCTAAATTAAAACTGAACTAAAGATTAAAAGATATGATAGATTGAGTAAAGTATTATACTATTCAAAAATACTGAGATGGATTGTATCAATATCTGGGACCTTCTGAATATATAGACAAATCAAATCAAATAATGTATATATAATGTATATCTAAAAAAAATAAAGAAAAAGGTCCTTTTCTTGTTTTCTTGTTCTTTATTTGTTCTGCAGCAATTTAATTTAACTACTCTAACTGTTATTAATAATCGGAAATTCCTACCACGGCGGTCCTTGGAAAAAGGGAAGCCTTTTCAATATTCTTTGATTTCAAAAAAAGGACATTTTCAATCATTTAAAAACTCAAATCAAGTAGAGAAAAGCCAGCTATCGGAGTCGAACCGATGACCATCGCATTACAAATGCGATGCTCTAACCTCTGAGCTAAGCGGGCTCACATAATAGAAATTCTACATGCATAGGAATTTAATAAACTACTGGAATATTAGCTATTAACTTTCCATTCTTAGTCATTCATAATTAATTTCCATTCTTAGTTATTCATAATTAATAATACAAAAAAAGAAAAGAATCGAACGTTCAAGTATTGAAAATTACACCAGAAAAATGAAAGGAAGAGGGGCGTATATACTAAATGTGGTATATATCCATCTATATTGAATTGCGGATACAGAAATGATAGAATCATTTCTGATTAGACTAAATATGGGGCTCCGATAGAGCTGAAAAAGGGTAGACAAAAAAATAAGAATTAAAGAAATTGAAGAATAGAATTAAAGAATAAGGGGATATGGCGAAATTGGTAGACGCTACGGACTTAATTGGATTGAGCCTTGGTATGGAAACTTACTAAGTGGATAACTTTCAAATTCAGAGAAACCCTGGAATAAAAAAGGGGCAATCCTGAGCCAAATCCGATTTTTTGAAATGAAAAAAAGGTTTATATAGACAGAATAAATAAAAAAGGATAGGTGCAGAGACTCAATGGAAGCTGTTCTAATAAATGGAGTTGACTGTCTTGCATTAGTAAAGTAAGGGAACCTTTCGTTAAAATTGCGGATTCAAACAAAGTAAAGGATAACCCTAGAAATACATATACGTACCGAAAGACTATCTCAAATAATTAATGTAATTATGAAAAAGAAAATAAAAATATTGAATCGATTTCAAGTTGAAGAAAAAATCGATTGATCAAATCATTCACTCCACAGTCTGATAAATAACTAATTAATCGGACGAGAATAAAGATAGAGTCCCATTCTACATGTTAATATTGACAACAAGGAAATTTATAGTAAGAGGAAAATCCGTCGACTTTAGAAATCGTGAGGGTTCAAGTCCCTCTATCCCCAAAAAAGGCCGTTCGACTCCATAATTTTTTATCTTATTTTTACTTTTCGTTAACGGTTCAAACCTTCTCATTCGGTTCTTTGCATAAACTTTCTTTTCAGAAGTCTTGTGGTAGATCTGATACACATGCAAATGAGCATCTTTGAGTAAACAAAGTAATCCCTGTTGAAAATTGGAATGATTAACAATCAAAATACAAATCATTACTTGGATTGAAACATACGAAGTCATCTTTTTATTTTACAGATTCCAGGTCCTAGATAAGACTTTAGAATACTTTTTCGTCTTTCTTTTTTAATTGACATAGACCCAAGCCGTTTAGTAAAATGAGGAAGACGGTGCATCGGAAATGGTCGGGATAGCTCAGCTGGTAGAGCAGAGGACTGAAAATCCTCGTGTCACCAGTTCAAATCTGGTTCCTGACACACGATTATGAGTATCTATTCGATAATTTAATTAAACTAATTGATATGGATTGGATCGACATACATATTCATTAATATAATAAAATATAATAATGTGGATCATGCTACCTAATTTAGCCATTTAGATATTTTGGGATGGAGCCCCTTTAGATGAGTAAAGAGTATATGAAAGTATGTAAAAATATGTATTTGGATTTCAAAGAAGAAAATTCAATTATGTTTCCTCTTCGTTTTTATTTATTAATAATATGTCTCTTTTCGGTCAAAAAAGATTCGAATATTCCATCGAAAAATTCTATTTTATTCTTCTACTTCTATGTTATTCTATATTTATATTCTAATTCTTACATTCTATATTATATTCTTACCTTATTCTTAACCTCTTTTTAATTCAATTCGTATTTGAAAGGTTCAATTCGTTAGTTAAAAAACTTTAAAGTATAATTTAAGGGAGTTTTGAAGGGTGGGAATATCCAAGATCCATCTTAGATACAGTACAAATTGAATCCGATACTCTTTAATTTCTTTGTATTTTCTTGCATATTCTATTTTTTCTATTTATTTATTCCACCCTATGTGATTTTTTATATGTGACTTTATATAATATAGTTGTTCATCAAAGGGATGTGCGCGGTACAAAGTTCATAATGCATAACTTGTTTAGTTCATCTTATTTGTTCGGCTCGTTCGAAATAAATATCGTCAAAAATGGAGAATCCGACGAATCCTTATTTGGATTGTCTTTTTTTTAGTCCACATATCTATGAATAAAATAATGAATGAGTCAAAGAACGAACAAATATCCCTCGAATATCGGAAGCTGTAGCACTGAAAAGAAAATTAGTTTCTTATTTTGTTAATTTTATTCAATGAGCATCTTGTATTTCATAAAAATTCGGAGCAATATAATCCTTACGTAAAGGCCACCCTATCCAACTTTCCGGCATTAAAATACGTTTCAGACGTGGATGATTATCATAAGAGATTCCTACCATATCATAGGATTCTCTTTCTTGAAAATCCGCACTTTTCCAAACCCAGAAAACTGATGGAATTCTAGGATTCTTCCTTGGGGTAAATACTTTTATACATACTTCTTCTGGTTGATCTAGACCATACTCGATTCTCGTAAGATGATATACACTAGCTAACAGTCCGCCCGGTGCTACATCATAGGCACATTGGGAACGCAGATAGTTGTAACCATATACATATAAAATGACAGCAATGGAATGCCAATCTTCGGGCTTTATTTGTAAAGTCTCTATTCCTTGGTAATCAAAACCCAAAGATCTATGAACTAGCCCATGTTTGACCAGCCAAGTAGACAAGCGACCCTGCATTTTTTTTCTCCCGCATTTTTAGTTGTATAAGTATTTTCCATTTACAGTGAAATTTCTGAAGATTGGCTTGTCCCTTTTGATTCTGTACAAAAGATTCTTACGCTAATTTACTAATTCACGGGAC